TTGGTTGATCGTATATTTCATTATAGTTATATGATTCAGAGTATCATTTCCTATTTGATCCCTTTGAATTCCATATTCGAAGTTGCGATCGGATCTATTCATTAAAAAGAATCGATTCGATACATTTCTTATGTACCCATAGGTGCTATATTGGATTTGAATCAGATTTCGGATCAATCTATATTGATTGACTGCCTCCATTATGTTGTTGCTAGCAAATACCGCTGTTTTTAGTTTGGGATCTTCCAACTCATTCCCGCAGTAGATCCGGACCGATTTTTTTCTGATCCTTCGAGAAAAAGATTCATTCTCCTCATAAAAAAGAGGAGGTAGAACCAATAAAGATTTCTTTTTCGATTCATCTCTGGAGTTGAATACCTCATTCAAGAATCTTTTTTGATCCAACCCGTAGGAATCAATAGAAAAGGCAAATCCCCTATGATACACCAGATCTGGCTCGGTTATTGATAGAGTGAATAGATCCGCCATTTCTGGGAATCTCTCTTCTGATTCAAAAAAATCGTGGCGTAACGCGTATCCCCCTTTGTTCCGGTCATGGAATAGATGAAAGAAATCAAAAAATGGATTTTTGTTAAAGAATGAAATCTTATTGGAACTGTCCATATCCGGTTCATCCTTCGGAACCATATCACATCCCGGATCTGGTTCCGAAGGATGAATTGAGACGGTATCTTGTAAATACGTAATTATCTTGAATATATCAACAATTTCTTTCTTTTCCGCTCGCCTGGAAGGGACAAAAGAAACATCTTGTTTTTTCTTCAACAATTTATGATCTCTAGTGGACCTCTCAGTAGGATTCGAACCCAGATGAAGTTCTGACCATCTGTCAGAGAAAAAAGAACGAATTGATCTTGTAGGATTCCCAAGAAATTCTTCGATTTCTTCCGGAAGCAGATGATTATTCATCCGCTTCTCAGGTTCCGTGAATAGCCAGGACATGGAGGAAGATCCAAAAAGGCATTTCGGGAATCGATCTGATTCTATCTCTGTTCGTTCCGTTTGAAGAAAGGAAGGATCCCAAAGAATCGATCTCTCTTTTAGTTGCTGAATCTCTGTTTGATCGATCAATGTGTGATATTCTGAATTCTCATTTCTAACGGAATCGAAATGATCTCTGGATTGATCAGAAGAAGATCCTTTCCATTGGCTAGAATCCGTTACTTGAACGAAAATAGATCTTGTGGAATCATATTGAATATTTGACAATACATTCCGTACCTTGCTAAAAAACCGATCCTTGTTTACCAACCACACATTGTCTAACCAAATCCAATTCTCTCTCGAGACGTTCCTCAAAAAATCCGATTCGTGCTGATTCTTCCCCCAACTAACGAAGAGATCTTGGCGGAATTGCCACATATGAAATTGAGCACAATTTTGCAAAGAAATACCCCACTTGTTTCTCGAGAAGAGATGGGAAACATGCTCAATATCATTGGATTGCATAGTTGCCCCAGCTCCTTGTTGTTTGAAGAAACTCTCCCCCTGAATTGGTCTTTTTTCACGAAAAGCAGACATGAGATAACAAATCAAGTCTTTCCCTAAGATTTCGAATAGCTGTCCCGAATTCAAGTTGATTATGTTTCGTTTCTTCCTCGGAGAAAGACGATCAAACAATTCCCAATCATGGTCCTTGCGGATCGGATCATCCGTATAGGATAAAAAAAGAAACTCCAGATATTTGCTATCTTTCTCTTTGAATGAGATCTCAATTCCAGCTACGGTTTCATTAGATATCTGACAACTAGAATCCCTCTTTTTTCCGATCCGGTTCCTCCACCACCGCGAACCCCGGTTAGATTCAGGCATGATACGCTTTTTCTTTCTTGGGAGAACCCAAGTACTCTCTTGCGGATCCATGAAACAACTCTCAGAAATCTTTTTCCTTTTTGGAAGATACAGGAGCGAAACAATCAACCTATTTCTATTGGAAGACCAAAAAGATTCTTCCAATGTCTCCTTTCTGGGTCCAATGGAATTCATAGGTATAGGAAGAAGCCCCATCAAATAGAGATTTTTTCTTTCAACCATCTTTCGATTGTTAATACGAGATATAAGGACCACTACTACAAGCAGTACTACACCTTTGATCGTGAAATATCGATTGCTTGTTGCACCCTGTGAATCACGTGAAAGTAGGATACTCCAAATTCGGGGGTCAAAGAGTTTCATAAAACGTTCTTGGTGGAAAAAAATGTGAGTGAAAGATCCCACTGAATCGAATTTGATCCATGAATCTAAGAAATAGTGAGAATTCTTGATCTCTCTCAATTCGAATATCCAGGATTTGAATTGATGTCGTTTCATTGATTGCTCCTAAAGATTTCATTTCAATTGGAATTTGGTTATTCACGATGTACGATGATCCCTGTTAAGCATCCATGGCTGAATGGTTAAAGCGCCCAACTCATAATTGGCAAATTCGTAGGTTCAATTCCTGCTGGATGCACGCCAATGGGAACATTCAATAAGTCTA